GAAAAAAACAAGATTCTTTTTTCCTTAGTTTATTTGATCAAATAAAAAAGCAACTTTGGGATTGCTGAATCACAGACAAATCACAGACAAAAAAATATAATAAATATATAAAGCAACGGAGCCATCATAGTATTTTTGAATTCCTCCGAAAGGAAGGGTGGTAAGTTGATCATTTACCTATCGGGGTCTGATCGATCCTATTTTTTTCTTTCTTTGATGGAAGGTAAGGGTCAATTTTATTGTAGAGCCGTATGCAATGCATAAAAGATGCCCGTACGGTTGTTCGATTCTATCTTTTTTTCTTGTTATTCTTTTATCTTTCTTTTATCTTCCCCTCATCATGCGAAATAGAGAAACCTTTTATTATCTTATATCATCAGGGTAATGATCCATCAACCTGCTGGTTCTTTTTCTGAAGTAGCAACGGGAGAATTCATCCTGGAAGTGGGAGAACTGCTGAAACTACGTGAAACCCTGACAAGGGTTTATGTACAAAGAACGGGCAAACCCGTATGGGTTATATCCGAAGACATGGAAAGAGATGTTTTTATGTCAGCAACAGAGGCCCAAGCTTATGGAATTGTTGATCTTGTAGCTGTTGAATGACAATAGCCTGGATTTCGCGTCAATTCGTGATTTGAAATTACTCCTGCCAAGTTTAATATTCTATGACTTTTATTTACTATTCTATTGAATAAAAGTAATTCAATCATCCGGTTAGGATCGATCTAAACCAGCCCATTATGTATATGATTTAACATGCCAACTATTAAACAACTTATTAGAAATACAAGACAGCCAATTAGAAATGTCACAAAATCCCCCGCGCTTCGGGGATGCCCTCAGCGTCGAGGAACATGTACTAGGGTGTATGTGCGACTCGTTCAGATCATGAACTAGAACAAAGGAAAGAGAACAATGTTTGAATATCAATGATCAAATAGGATAGAACGGAAAAACGAACTACATTTTCTATCTAAAAATAAGAAAATGGATCATATCCCTTTTATTGTGTATGAAATTTATGGTTTCTATTGGTGTAAATCCACTCACCTCAATTCAAGATGAGAAGCAATTCTCCATTGGTAGCAAATGGTTATCCATTAAGCGGAGGAAATATTAGTTAACATAGACCCCTCTTGCAAGAACGGACTAACAGGGTCAGCTACCCAGCCAACCTTCATAATTAAATACCGTTACTGTATAGGTAGAGCTCGTTGTGAAAGACCTATTACTGGATAATTCATGGGTAGAGCCGAAGAATGTGAACTATACAAGTTAGCAATAACATTGATTAAATGAAGTAAAGGCTCCGGTGTATAGAGAAGACCTCACCGTTTAAGAAGTAACCATAGAAACGATGAAATCCACTATTTCTTTATCATTGCTATTTTTTTTTTTTAATACCTAGTATAGTACAATTTCGTATTTCGAGGTGAAATGCCTAGAAAAAATAAAAAATCGTGGTTGGGAAGGTTATAGTAGCCAAAGCCATTGGAATTTTTAGTTTATACATTGGAAAAATCCGTTTTGTTATTAATATACTAGGAAAGGGGCAAAAGAATAACTGAAAGAAAGGAAATCTATTAGTTATTCGTTAAAGTTTCATTTATTCAATGACCAGAATTACACGGGGATATATCGCTCGGAGACGTAGAACAAAAATTCGTTTATTTGCATCAAGCTTTCGGGGGGCTCATTCAAGACTTACTCGAACTATTACTCAACAAAAAATAAGAGCTTTGGTTTCGGCTCTTCGGGATAGGGAGAGGCAAAAAAGAAATTTTCGTCGTTTGTGGATCACTCGAATAAATGCAGCAATTCGTGAAAGGGGGGTATGCTATAGTTATAGTAGATTAATAAACGATCTGTACAAGAGACAGTTGCTTCTTAATCGTAAAATACTTGCACAAATAGCTATATCAAATAGGAATTGTCTTTATATGATTTCCAATGAGATCATAAAAGGAGTAGTTCGGGAGGAATCCACCGGTTAAACGGAGTTGCCCGGAGAATGAACTCCGGGAAGGTCGAATAAAAATGAATAGAATATGATAAAATATGAGAAAGTAGTCAAAATAAATATGAATCAACACGTTCAATAAAAAAATTGCTTCTTCCCAGATTATTATTTTTTTTCTTACGACACGAGAATTAAATCCGGATTCTTGTATTTTTCCAACAAAATAGAAATCCGCGTTTGAGTTCGAATGGGAAGTTGAATTCAAGTGAAGAAAGAGTAAACCTATCTTTTTCTGGCTCTAAGACTAGAAGTTCTAGTGGTCGACTCGGTTCTTTCAAATTGTTTCTCATTATTAAGAAAAGGTAACAAAGATAAAATACGAGCTTGTTTTATAGCAATAGTAATTAATCGTTGTTGTTTCAAGGTCAATCTATTCACTCGTCTAGATAATATTTTTCCCTGTTCACTAATAAATCGACTAATTAAACTCATGTTTTTATAATCAATTCGATCCCCCGATTGGATCGGGGGCAAACG